AAAGGACCAAAAGGCCATTCTTCATATACCTCAGCTCCGAGAATAGAAGTGGTTGTGGATTCGAACCACTGACACAAGGATTTACAGTCCTTTGCTCTAACCAGCTGAGCTGAACCACTTTTCCAAAAGTCTCTTCTTTTCTTCATCGAAGAGCGCCCTACCTTACCACTTGACTAGTAAGGGAAAAGCCCTTTACTAATCTAATTAATAGGGAAAACTTCTTCGTCAAGCTTTAGAGCAGCTCTTTCAATTGACGACTAATCTCCCAACATGCTCAAGAACCGAGAGCCGCTCTTTCAATTGACGACTAATCTCCCAACATGCTCAAGAACCGAGAGCCGCCCAGGGACTGGACGGCCATAGGGAGCTTACTTATAGATAGAAAGAAGATAGGCCGGTCAAACAAAAAAACGCGCAACGGGCTCCCCGCTCCTAGTCACTAAGTAGTGCTCTTCTCATTTCGCCCGCCCGTTTCACTTCCGCGCCGGAGGAAATGGGATTCGAACCCATGATACAATCTTCTTGTATGTCGATTTAGCAAACCAATGCCTTAAGCCACTCAGCCATCCCTCCAAGTTGTTGATCGGAATTTTTTGTGCGGTTGGTTGCCCGAAGGGCTATCTGACCCGATCAACTTCGTAAGCCGTAGCGCGCTAGCGCGCGTACTCTTCCTCTATCTATGAGCGAGACAGGCGTTCATCATCCAGAAAGATGCACTGACGTCGTCCCATTGAATGAAGATCTGGGCGAAGTCCGTTGGAATTAGCCTTGATAAAAGGTAGCTTTTTATTTGACCCTTTCCCTTTTTTTTGAGAGCAAGCGCCTAAAGGAAGGAAAATAAGAAAAAAAAAAGAGGACGAAGCAAACTCGACAAAACACATCTTTTTTTTCTATACGAAATTTGTTCGACCGGGAATCTCTTGGTGCGCTTCGATACTGTTAGCATTCGCAGTCTGATAAGTGGTGGATTTATGAGGGCCCCCCATAGCTTTTTGCAACCTTGGTTATTTTACCTAAAACGAAAAGAAAGCAACCTAAGATTCTGGGAGCGGCGTCAGTGACTGACTCCTTTTATGCAATTCGAAATTATAAGGATGGTCACAAGTCACTCAACTCACTTCTTTCTCTTTCCTCACACGTACTTCTATAGCTTGCTTGATGACTACTCTGAAAGACTGATTGATTCTGATGGATGATCCATACGCGCGTGTACAGTTCTTTTTGAATGGCGAAATGGCTCTCCTGGAGTGAGAAGGCAGATCGATGAGGCACAAGAGTGCTAGTTGGACTGAGGTGGGTGAAAGATTCAATTCATTCTCCATCTTCACCGTTAAGCTTCTTGACTAGACTTTTGGATCTTTCTCTGTCTGACGCTCGTCATCTCATATCATCAGATAAAACGACTATTAATTTCAAGTCAGTCAGAATTTGCGGGTCCCTTACTGCTAATCTTGTTGGTACTGCGGAAATGAGAGGACTCGTCAGTCTTGATGTCACTGCAACCAAGGACCTACAAAACCACCACTACACCCCGTCGCTATCCTTTTATAGCGTTCCGCAATATCCATCTTCTAGTCAGCCCAGCCTCTTCTCTTGTTTAAGGAAGTAAGTCCGTCCCATCCAACGAATAACACTTATAGCTATCTCTCACCCTCTTCCCGCCTTGCCTGGCCTGGCTTCTTACCCTATCTTGCCCCTCCAGCTGTTAGTAGTTCCATGAGTAAGTAAGCAAGCTACCTTCTTTACGTTACGTTTACGTGCCTATATCATAATTTACAGCTTTTATAGGCTTTCTAGCGCTACTTTCAAATGCAATGATTGGGCCCCCTAGACCGGAGGTCTTAACTAAGATTGCTCAGTCAAAGTCTGCGTCTTTCTCACTCGCATTCTCTTTATCGAATACTTCGTGAATGAAATCTCCCAACCTGTAACTAGAAATCTGGGCGGGTGTAGCTTTCTTGCTAGTTGAAGGTCTCTTTTGGTTGCTTAATTCCCTTGTTGCTTGTTTGCTTTCCTTTATCACTAGTGGATACCCGGGTAAACTATATATAGACAGGCTAGCTCGCGCCGAAAAAGAGCCATACAATGAATAAGGCAAGGTAAGCACCCGGAGCTTTTCCTCGAAGTCAGGTTAATCTGTTGGGCGGCTTTCAATTGACCTTAGGTATCCCCTGAGCTAGAAAGCAAGGAGAGCATAACTAAGCCAAAGCTTCGGGTGCGCATCAGAAGGAGTTACATCTACGTCTACACAAAGGTTCTCTTGAAAGACATCCTATGGCATTAGTAGATTCAAAGCAGAACAACTCATCGGTAGCCTATCTGCCCACTTAGCTTAGGGTTGAGACATCATACATACCTACCTTTTCCTCTTCCACCTTTCAGTCTGGTGAGTTGCACCACAAGGTAAATTGAAGTAGCTTTTTCAATATAGCTGGAGGAATTCTTTCTATTGGCATTGTCCAACAGTTGCTAGTTGCATTCTTGGTGGAAGGCTAAAGAGCCAGGTACCATTTGAATTCCAGGATAATCTATAGTTTCAGTACCAGGTATTGCCCTTACTTTTCACTTTTCATAGTAATTATAATTCATGAGGAGGGTCAACTAAGGAAGGATAAGAGATTTCTAGGTATAACTAGAGTTCTTTACCTTTGATTCCGAGGTAATATCATATTGATAGTACGCGTGCCCTTCTAGTTTGAGTGCTAGTTTCCGGTTCATTTTTCTAGTAGTTGTCCCTGTCTCTTACGATCCAGCTGTAGTTGCTTTCCTTTCCTTTTCCGCGAGAAAGAATACTAAGGCCTTTCCAGCATTAAGCATATCCTATTTCCTTTCAGATATTTACAGTTCCGGGTATGTGACATAGTTCACTCTCAGCCACCAGTGGAATTCTTTTCTTCGCCCGCCCGGTGTGATTAACTGTTTTCCCTAGCAGTCGAAACTTTCCCTACGAGCGATGCAGCTGAGGAGTTCATTGGGGTCAACTCTATGGGTTTTCTTTTCAAGAGGTTCCATACCTCAATATAAGGAATAGTATTTCAAGCAAGTGATAGAAGTGAAATCACTTGGGCAAGAAGTGAGTTCGCTTAATAGCAATACCTTTGAGCCCTCCAGTTATCAATCCTACACTCTTAGGAAAGCTGCTTATAGGTAAAAAAAGGAGGAGTCGAGCTTGTAGCTGTAATAGTGGCATTAGATGAAAAGTCAACGAGTTGCTCTAGGAGCTCTATATTCAATAGGAGGATCGCACTCGGGCGGCTCCAGAATCTATTGGATTGAAGGAAATAATCCTACAGTAACTACTACTATAGTTGCAAATGAAACAGAAAGGTAAGTCAATTAATTTGCTGAGGAATCTCCTCCTGTAAGGGCTTCATTCTCCTACGTCGGAACCTCAACAGCTTCTTTTTCTTTTGATTCTTAGTCCGCTAGAGCAACTAATACAGGAAAACCAGTAGAATTTCCCGTTGTTGGTAAAGCAACTAAATCATTGACTTCAGATGGCTTGCAGACCTTCTCCATTCCTTCGTTTTCATAAGCATCCCTTTCCGCTGCTCCTGGAACAAGAGCTACTATTTCATTTAGAGTTCTTTCATTGTAAGTAGTGGAAGAAGAACTCCCTCAACCTCAGCCTTTCGCTACTAAACTAATACAGCAAAACCAGTAACTGAGTCGACTATAACTATAGTAGCATTTGATGCGTCACCTTCCCTATGAAACTCTTGACTTTACAGTAGTTGTGGCATCCGCTTCCCTTTCAGAGTCTGATTCCGATGCTAATTATCCAGTTGATGGGGAATTGACGGCCCTTTCATTGACAGTAGTTCATTCCACTGAAGAGGGAATGCTTGTAGCTAGAAGAAGAGCTTTTGCAACAAAATCATTGACTTTCCTAGGAACCTCATTGACTGATGTCAAGGTTTCTGCCTCAGCAACAGCTACTAGAGAAAGAACAGCAACTTTCGTTTACTGATCAACAGACTGGTACAGGTGTTGGAAGAGCTAGAGCGTATGATGCTATTGAATTCACTTCCGACCGCTTTCAACTAGTAGAGAAAGTCTTTCGTTTAGAGCCGATACCACAAGGTTTACTGCAAGGAACAGCAAGGCAAGGAACCAGAGGGGAGATGTACAGGTGCAGAGAGCAAGAAGGAATAAAACCCCCGAGAGTGAGCAGTGGGAGTCAGATCCGAGGGATTGACAAAGAAGTTATGTTGGGAGAGACAGCTTTATGAATGGAAAACGCAGTAGGTCGTTAGTCCTCGTTCGGAGAGAGGTCCCCGTCTTTGTCTAGGCCCCTATCAGGGTATAGGCCAGAGCTTGCTTAGAGAGCTTCCTTGTTGGGAAAACACTCGAAACAGAGGTCCGGAAGAACTCGACTAAAAGGAATGAATTGGACTTTCCGATACAGCAACTAAAGAAAGAACAGCTGGCCTTACCGGTGAAGCCTTTACAACTTCCGAGACTTATTCAGCTCCTGCTAAACCATTCGTTACCCCTCCTTCTGTCTTTCTGGCTGGCATAAGAACCTGTCGGAGTCCTCTTACTGTAGATGGCAAGGAATCAGCTATGGAATCCCTATTTCTTCTTTTCCAAGAACAACGACATGCCGTTGAATCTCTTAGAGGAAGGCTAGAAGAGAGTAGCTCATGCCCTAGAAGTCCGATCGTATAATATCCAAATGTTTCCCCGGAGTGGTTCAAGCTTATGTGACCAAAGCTGGAAAGAAAGATTCTTCTAAACTTTACCCAAACCCAATGCCTGACCATCGATGGTAGAGCGGTCAGTATGATGACGGAGAGGTCCTGTCTTCAAATCCTAGGCGGGGTTCCTTAGAATGATCATACTCACGAAGATGGCATCGAAAAGCTAAGGTAAAGGCAAAGCTACTCCACCTTCAATTGTAACTAGCCGGGCATCAGAAAGAGCACGAGGGTAATGCCTGTAAGACAGAAGCACTTCCATTTTATGGGCTCTCCAACTGGCTCAAAATAAGGACTGGGAGGCAAGGAAAGGAGAAAGAATTTCTCACTCCCGGAAGTTTTGGTAAGGACGTCAAGAATATACGTCCGAGGGTTCAATTCAGTGATCGGATGCCCCCGGACTAAAGTCAAGATTTCATACATATCGAAAACAATAGCTAGATACTCTGCGGGACCTCTTTGAGAAGCTCTCACTGTTCATACATTCTTTCTAATTAATCGTTTTACCGGGAATACTATAGTGTAAGATTCATTCCTTTGTTCACAACAATTGCCCGCAAGATGTTTCTCTCTACGTTGGATGATCGGAGATCCATGGATCACTGACGGTATCTTCCCATGGCTAAGCGTCTAAAATACTTGACTATATCGAAGATTTCTCTCCTAAAGTGTTTTCCCTCTGTCAGAAACAACCTCAAGCTTGGAATGGATCTTACACTATTGGTTTACCGGCCTACGCGGATCGTACGCAATGTACCTGACCTAGATTGCGAGGCACTACTTGGGCCCTAGCTTCTCGATGCCAATTCCGTAATGAGGCTCTTCTTCGATTAGATTGAGATCTGATTTTCTTCTCTTACTCAATTATCGATTTCTAGATTGAATGGGAATGGGTCAGCACGGTGCAGCGGCAACTGAAATATATCTAAACGGATTGCGTGGTACCCCCGGACCGAAGGAAGGATGCCAGTACCAATTTCAAAGAATTTTTCCTCGGGATGCATAGCCGCCACTATATCGTCCAATTCCAGTGCCTGTAAGAGATCGGGTTTACCGACTAGTGTCTTTGATTGATCCAGTCCCCCCGACAGTTCAATAGCCGCTTCCGCTTCAGGCCTCGTAACCTGTTCATAATGATCCCGCATAGGCATCTGACTTTCTTAGACAAAAGCGGGATAGTGAAATAGACGTCCAGTCTCCGATCCCAGTTGATTGATCTCGACTTTACCAGCTCATGAACGGGGCATTCATCAGACTTGAGCAGTAGGTTTCGACTCGGTCAGCTGTCTTGATGAAGATTGACTTCAGCCAAAGAGAATGAATTGACTTAGGGAAAAATTCCTATGTGCTCGATCCGATCAACGAAAAGAAATCCTGAAATTACATAAAGAAACGCGAGAATCTTCACAGTTGACATTTTCGATTGAGAAAGTGGCAGGCCAAAAGAGCTCTACTGTAGTGCCTTGCAAGGTCGTAGAGCCGGTAACCCTCGTTCACCTAAAATGGAAAAAGGTCTGTGATTGAGACTAAGGAACGCTAGCTATATGCTTAACACATGCAAGTCGATCAGTTCGCCCTTTCGCCTATCGGCTTGGCAGGCAAGCTACCTTGCTTGCATTCTATAAACGGTAACTTCCGCGCCCTTCCTGCCTGCTTAAATTGATGTGAATTGAATGATGGTGACAGCTCTTCAAATCCTATTCAGTCTGATTAGATATGTCACTGAAACAATCCGTTCTGTCTCAGTTTGATTTTCGGATTCCGAGGATGAGCCGGACGACGAAGCCTCCTCCTCAGATAAAGATGTCTCAGACGCTACTCTCCCGGCAAGAACAACTTATTCTATTGTGATTTTTTTGGCGGGTTCGGTCAGGAGAGACAAAAGAGAGATGCTTTCTATC